ATTTAATGAGGATTTGGTTCATCCGACACGTACACGCCATGGATATCCCGCGTTTCTATGTTCTATAAACTTCTATGTAACTATTGAGAGTGAAGATATTCGACATAATGTAAATATTCCACCCCAAAGTTTTCTTTTAGTTCAAAACGATCAATATGTAGAATCAGAACAAGTGATTGCTGAGATTCGCGCAGGAACATCCAGTTTGAATTTTAAACAGAAGGTTCAAAAACATATTTATTCTGACTCAGACGGAGAAATGCACTGGAGCACCGATGTGTATCATGCACCCGAATTTACATATGGTAATATTCATCTATTACCAAAAACAAGTCATTTATGGATATTATTAGGAGGGCTGTGCAGATCCAGTCTAGTCTCACTTTCGCTCCACAAGGACCAAGATCAAATGAGTGCGCATTCTCGTTCTGTCAAGAGAAGATCTACTTCTAACCTCTCAGGAACGAATGATCAGTCGAGACAAAAATTCTTTACTTCGAATTTTTCGGGTAAAAAAGAAGATGGGATTCCTGATTATTCAGACCTTAGTCGAATTATAAGTACTGGTCGTTGTAATCTCATAGATCCCACCACTTTCTACCAGAATTCTGATTTATTCTCAAAGAGGCGAAGAAATAGATTCATTATTCCACTCCAATCGATTCAAGAACGCGAGAACGAACTAATGCCCCCTTCAAGTATCTCGATTGAAATCCCCATCAATGGCATTTTCCGTAGAAATAGTATTCTTGCTTATTTTGACAATCCTCGATACCGAAGAAAGAGTTCGGGCATTACTAAATATGGGACTCTAGAAATGGATTCAATCGTCAAAAAAGAGGATTTGATTGAGTATGGAGAATGCGAGGAATTTAGGCCAAAATACCGAATGCAAATGAAAGTAGATCGGTATTTTTTCATTCCCGAGGAAGTGCATATCTTACCCGGATCTTCTTCCATAATGGTACGGAACAATAGTATCATTGGGGTAGATACACAAATTACTTTAAATATAAGAAGCCGAATAGGCGGGTTGGTCCGGGTGGAGAGAAAAAAAAAAAGAATTGAACTTAAAATCTTTTCTGGAGATATCCATTTTCCTGGAGAGACAGATAAGATATCCCGACATAGCGACGTTTTGATAGCACCAGGAACAGGAAAACAAAATTCCAAGGAATCCAAAAAATGGAAAAATTGGATCTATGTTCAATGGATCACACCTAGTAAGAAAAAGTATTTTGTTTTGGTTCGGCCTGTCGTCACATATGAAATAACGGACGGTATAACTTTAGCAACGCTTTTCCCCCCGGATCTGTTGCAGGAAAAGGATAATGTGCAACTTCGAGTTGTCAATTATATCCTTTATGGAAATGGTAAACCAATTCGGGGGATTTCTGATACAAATATTCAATTAGTTCGGACTTGTTTAGTATTGAATTGGGACCAAGACAAAAACAGTTCTTCTAGTCAAGAAGCCCGTGCTTCCTTTGTTGAAATAAGGGCAAACGGTTTGATTCGACATTTCCTAAGAATCGACTTGGTGAAATCCACTATTTCATATATCGGAAAAAGGAATGATCCGTCGGGCTCAGGATTGCTCTCTGATAATGGATCAGATTGCACCAATATCAATCCGTTTTCTTCCATTTATTCCAAGGCAAAAATTAAACAACCCTTTAATCAAAATCAAAAAACTATTCATACGTTGTTGAATAGAAATACGGGATTCCAATCGTTGATAATTTTGTCATCAGCCAATTGTTTTCGAATGGGTCCGTTCAACGATGTAAAATATCACAATGTGCTAAAAGAATCAATTCAAATTTCAAAAGATCCTCTAATTCCAATTAAGAATTCGCTGGGGCCTTTAGGAACAGCCTTTCTAATTGCGAATGTTTATTCATTTCACCATTTAATAACTCATAATCAGATCTTGGTAAATAACTATTTGCAACTTGACAATTTAAAACAGACTTTTCAAGTAATTCAATATTATTTAATAGATGAAAATGAGAAAATTTATAACCCCGATCCATGCAGTAACATTATTTTTAATTTGAATTGGGATTTTCTCCATCCCAATTATTGTCAAGAAACATCTACAATAATGAGTCTTGGTCAGTTTATTTGTGAAAATATATGTATAGCCAAAAACGCACCACACCTAAAATCGGGTCAAGTTATACTTGTTCAAGCTGACTCTGTAGTAATACGATCAGCTAAGCCCTATTTGGCCACTCCAGGAGCAACTGTTCATGGCCATTATGGGGAAATCCTGTACCAAGGAGATACTTTAATGACATGTATATATGAAAAATCGAGATCTAGTGATATAACCCAGGGGCTTCCAAAAGTAGAACAGGTGTTAGAAGCGCGTTCGATTGATTCAATATCGATGAATCTAGAAAAGAGGGTTGACGGTTGGAACGAACGTATAACAAGAATTCTTGGAATGCCGTGGGCATTCTTGATTGGTGCTGAGCTAACTATAGTGCAAAGC